TTTATCATGACTTCGGCTCGTTGCATACCCTGATCGACTACTGTACGAAGGGCATTTCCCGCTGCGGTTTGGGCAGCAAACGGTGTTGCTTTTCTTGCGGTTTTGAATCCGCAAGTACCGGCGGAGGCCCAAGAAACCACCTGACCCCGTACATCTGTAACCGTTACTATGGTATTATTTAAACCGGCTTGAACATGAATAACCCCTTTTGGTATTCTACGCCCACTCTTACGTGAACTAAAACGCCCACTCCTGCGTGAACTGAGATGTCCTTTCCTACGTGAACCAACTCTTGGTCTTATTATAATAGGTTTTGCCATATTTTGTCATCTCATAAATAGGAGTCGGAGATATATGGATATATCCATTTCATGTTAAAACAGATCATTTGGACATTTAGAGAGCCTCTATTGTTATTGTATTGTCGATTTTTAGTTTAGATTCGAAGGATTATCCTTGTCTCTGTTTATGTCTCGGGTTGGAACAAATTACTATAATTCGTCCCCGCCTACGGATCAGTCGACATCTTTGACAAATTTTACGAACGGAGGCCCTTATTTTCATATTTGTAATTCCTTAATTTTTAATCTATTCTTTGGAAGAAAATAAGTATCTTTCAATTTTGAGATGTGAGTCCCCACGAAAGTAGTGTGAGTGTTGAAACGGTCACCTAGTCATTCGAATTTTTGTTGTTGAGTCGATAAATGATACGCCCCTTGGTTGAATCATAACGACTTACTTCGATTTTGACTCTATCTCCTGGTAGTATACGTATAAAACTACATCGGATCTTTCCTGAAATATACCCTAGAATCAGATCTTCATTATCTAAACGAACCCGGAACATGCCATTGGGCAGTGATTCCGTAATTAAACCTTCATAAATCCATTTTTGTTCTTTCATTCGAGATAATCCCTTTAAAGTATTAATTCATGGAAGAGGAGTGATATTTGTATGCTTTTTTTGTCACAAATAAAAATAGGAAGTTACCGACCCAATTCGGATACCAGAAAGCTCACCATATATAACACAAAATTTCTCCCCCGATTCTTTCTAGTCGAGCCTCTCGATCTGTCATTATGCCTCGAGAAGTAGAAAGAATTACAAGCCCCATTCCTCCTAAAATCTTAGGGATTCGTTGATAGTTAGAATAGACTCGTACACCGGGTCGGCTGATACGTTTTAAAATAGTTCTATATGGCCCTTTTCTATGCCTTCTTCTATATCGTAGGGTTGAAACTAAGAAATTTGTGTTCCTTTCTCGGTGTTTCCTCACGTTTTCGATAAAGCCTTCTCGTAGAAGTATTTTCACAATGTTTTCGGTAATATGAGTAGATGCTATTCGAACCATTTCTTTGTTATCCATCTCCGCGTTTCGTATAGAAGTTATTATGTCGGCAATAGTGTCCCTACCCATGATGAGCTATAATCATTGGTGCCTTCGAGTTTTTTTTATTAGCAACATGCTCTTTTTTTTTTTCTTTATCAATTATTCATATTAAGGGATATACGTGAGACAAAATCTACTAATTCATTGAATCTATTTCAGATTCACTCAAAATATTGCGGTTTCGCCTATGAGTCTTTATAATACTTCAGGGGCTAATGAGACTATTTTAGTAAAATTCAACTGTCTCAATTCCCAAGCGATCGCACCAAAGACTCGAGTTCCTTTTGGATTGCCTTTTTGATCAATGACAACTGCAGCATTGTCATCATATTGTATTATCATGCCATTGTCACGTTTGAGTTCTTTACATGTACGTACAACTACAGCTCTGATCACTTCTGATCTTTCTAGAGGCATATGAGGCATTGCTTCTTTGATTACAGCAACAATAATGTCACCAATATGAGCATATTGGCGATTACTAGCTCCTATGATTCGAATACACATCAATTTTCGAGCTCCGCTGTTGTCCGCGACATTTAAATGGGTCTGAGATTGAATCATAGCTTTTTTTTATCTTTTCTTTCAATCCAAAGAAAGAGCAAAGGAAAAAAGAAATATTGTTTGGCCAGAAAAAAACCAACTGCAGGTTGGTTTTTCATCAGAAAGATCCCTTTCCTTTGTTTGCATATCCCTATTTGACAATTAGGAATTGGGTTCGTATAGGCATTTTGGACGCAGCTATTGAAATAGCTTCTCTGGCTACTTTTTCTGATACCCCAACCATTTCATAAAGTATTCGACCCGGTTTCACGACGGATACCCAATATTCGGGAGATCCTTTCCCCGAACCCATACGCGTTTCCGTTGGTCTTATTGTAACAGGTTTGTCTGGAAATATGCGTACCCATACTTTTCCACCACGACGCGCATACCGTGTCATTGCTCTTCGTCCTGCTTCTATTTGTCTAGATGTGATCCAAGCCGGTTCAAGTGCCTGAAGAGCGTATCTACCGAAACAAATCTGATTGCCTCGATAAGAAACGCCCCGCATTCTTCCTCTATGTTGTTTACGGAATCTGGTTCTTTTGGGGTTATAGTTGATGGTTATTTCACAATTCCATCTCTACTGCAGAACCGGACATGAGAGTTTCTTCTCATCCAGCTCCTCGCGAATGAAACGATTCAATAATATTAGAGATAGGTATTCAATAAATAATACACTGAATCATAGGATTCTTTTTTTTAGATCTAAGATTGTATACACGAATAGACGTATAGATATTTCTATACATCTAGAATCAAATTTCATTTAGAATTTCTTTTTTAGATTTTTGATATACGAGATAACCAATCTTGATTTGGACTTTTAGGGAATATTCTAAAACCTAAAACGTCGTAAGGCTGTCGCGGGCGAATATTGACTCTTTCAAGATCTGGTTTATTCGAAGGGTCAGTCCATGACCTCTCAGAATAACTGAATTGGTTTTTGGTGCGTTCCGCCATCCCACCCAATGAATTATTAGAATTCGTTTTCAATAGAATCTTCTGCAGTCACAGGTTCCGTCGTTCCCATCACTTCTTGCTGAATGGCTAGGCCAAATTTTACGCAATGGAGCTCGTAATTGAATTTGTTGTTCCTGAGTCAATTTCCTCAGCCTTAAATTGACTTGATGCTCTTTTTTTATTTTATCCTACGTATTGATGCTTTATTACACTGCCTTTTCTGAGATGATTAATGGACCATACATATTGGAATCATATATCATGGATAGTCTAGTTCTCTCTTTCTATCACCCTTCCATTTACCCGATCCTTTTCTTTCACAATCCATAATCAGAGTGATTTTTTTTATGTAAAAAGAGTTCAGTTGCTACAACTCTCTGATCAATTGATCATAGAGTGACTGGTGCCTTGGATTCAGATAATACGAAGCAATGAGCTGGTTATTAGTTCTATAGTTATTAGTTCTATAGTTATGAGTTCTATCGTTATTAGCTTATACTCTTATTGTGGTATGGGCCGTCCCCCTTTTTTTGAACCCTAACTTCAATTAAAAGGAAATAACCGACGAGTCACACACTAAGCATAGCAATTATACTAAAGGGTCAATCCAATTTTGATTCAATCCTATAGAATAGAATCGAATAAAAAGAAAAATAGGAATTGCTCATTTTTTTTTTTATTGAACGAAAAAGAATGAAAGAGTTTGTCATTTTCTGTTCTATCATTGGATAGAACGGAAATCCAAATAAAGGATTTCTTATTCCTCGCCCGCAAATATCCAAATTTTGATGCCTAATACCCCATAAACCATTCGAACTGTATATGAACAATAATCTATTTTAGCTCGAATGGTTTGTAGTGGAACCCTACCTTCTCTGATCCATTCGACACGTGCAATTTCTTTTCCGTCGATACGGCCTGCAATTTGTATTTGAATTCCTTTTGTATTCCCTAGGGCAATGGGTAATTCACTCGCGGTTTTCATTACCTTTCGAAATGCAACTCTGTCTTTTAATTTCGTGGCTATGTATTCTGCAAGAATAGTGGGCTGTCCATAGGGCTTTGTAATTATTGTGATAGCAATGTTGAGTTTATGGTTCACAGAATGAAACCCTTTTGCTACATTGGTCTGTAATTCTTTGATTCTTTGTGGTTTCCCCTTTCTTAAAAATTTTGGCAAGTCTGGAAAACTCGTATAGATTACGACCTTTATCACATCGATACTTTTTTGAATCTCTATACGTGAAATGATTGTCTCATCGGAAGGGATGCTTTTTTTTACATTTTTCTTGATACAATCACGTACAAAATTCTTGATACAATCACGTATTTTTTGATCTTCCTGAAGACCTTTGGAGTAATTTTTGGGTTCTGCAAACCAAAGGGAATGATGTCTTTGGGTTGTACCAAGTCTCAAACCAAGTGGATTTATTTTTTGTCCCATACACCCTCACTCTCCCTATTAGCCCAGTTCAATTTCAATCTGTCCGGATCTATCATATAGAAATACCTCTTTCTTATATCTGTATATTTAGTATATATCTCTATCCATCTTTTTTTTTTTTAATCCATATGTGATCCTCAATATATCTTTCAATCCAAGAGTTCTGTGACAGGTGGTTCTTTTTATCGGATAACTATGTCTTCGTGTTTTATCCATATGTAGTCTTTCGATATATCTTTCAACACAATAGTTATATGACAGGTGGTTCTTTTTATCGGATAACTATGTCCTCGCGCTCGAGGTTTTAACTTTTTCCTGATAGCACCCCTGTTGACTTCGGCTTTACTAATGATTAAATCCGTTTTCTTTATCCTCATATTGTGACTCGCATTGGCTGCTGCAGAATAAACCAATTTATAAATAGGGTAACATGCTCGATAAGGCATGAGTGCTAGTATCATAAGTGTTTCTTTGTAGGAACGTCCACGAATCTGATCAATAACTCTTCGCGCTTTGTGAGCAGACAGACCGATATGTTGACCTACAGCGTATACTTCTCCAGCTTCGTTCTTCTTTCTCATCAGGTTGACCTCCCACGACTGAACGATGAGCACCTAATATTCACTTTATTAATTCAGATTAACGACGAGATTTGTTATCGTTTCTCGTATGTTCCCGGAAATTAAGAGTAGGTGCAAATTCTCCCAATTTTTGACCTACCATACGCTCTGTTATATAAACAGGCAAATGCTCCTTTCCATTATGAATGGCGATTGTATGTCCGATCATTGTGGGTATAATGGTAGATGCCCGGGACCAAGTTATTATTATTTCTTTTTCTCCCTTGATGTTGAGTTTCTCAATTTTTCCTAATAAATGATTCGCAACAAAAGGATTTTTTTTTTTTGAACGTGGCACAGCTACTTACTCCTATCTTTTTTCTTTTGTAAAGACGAAGAAACATATTCGATGTTCAAGATTTTCCTATTTAGTACGTCGACGAAGAATGAAACTATCGCTATATTTATTCTGTTTTCTACTTCTTCTTCCAAGTGCAGGATACCCCCAAGGGGTTGTGGGGTGTTTTCTACCAATGGGGGCCCGTCCTTCGCCACCCCCATGGGGATGGTCTACAGGGTTCATAACCACTCCTCTGACTACAGGACGCTTACCTAGCCAACGCTTAGATCCGGCTCTACGCATCAAACTTTTCTGTCTCACCCCAATATTACCCACTTGCCCGACTGTTGCTGAGCAGTTTTTGGATATCAAACGGACCTCCCCAGATGGTAATCTTAATGTGGCCGATTTACCTTCTTTTGCAATCAGTTTTGCTACAGCCCCCGCTGCTCTAGCCAACTGTCCACCTTTTCCAAGTGTGATTTCTATGTTATGTATGGCCGTGCCTAAGGGCATATCGGTTGAAGTAGATTCGTCTTTTTGATCAATCAAAATCTCTTCCCAAACTGTACAAGCTTTTTTCCAAAGCATACGGCTTTCTGAATGTATAGGAGGATATCTAGACGGATGGATCCTATCTGAATCATATGATGAAGTATCACATGAGTGGATAGATAGACATCCAAATATGCCGAATCCCTCATGTGATGATATTCTACATTCTCGGTCTCTCCGTTCCGTCATCTGGCTTATGTTCTTCAGGTAGCATTCAGACCGAATGACTCTATGAAATTACGTCAATACTTCCAAATATTAAGGGTAACGTAGGAGACATCTTTTTTTTCCCCGGGGGGTAGAATTACCACTGCTTAGCTTTCAATTCGCCTCTGACCATCAAATGAAATGTGCATAATCTCTATTCTTCTCTTTGAAACATAAGGGCGTTTCTGGTTCTGTCGGTGCTTCAAACAAGTTTGTCTTCTCCATATTACGATATCTCTAGAGTCAATAATTTTATAGTAGGAACTACTAAACTCAATCACTTGCTGCCGTTACTCTTCAGTTTTCTAAAGAGGTCTATGCCGTCGAGGCATTCAAATAGGATCCGTGATCGATTTCTAGGTTTTGTCGTGAACCTGATTGGTTATTTCCAATTACGTAAATCCATGGTTCAAACCGCACTCAAAGGTAGGGCATTTCCCAGTGAGATAGGAACGTCTGTACCCGAAAGAATGGTATCTCCAATTCTCGCCCCTCTGGGATGTAAAATATATCTCTTCTCACCATCCCCATAGTGTATGAGACAAATGTGTGCATTTCGATTCGGGTCGTATTCTATGGTTACGATTCTCCCAGATATGTCTTTTTCATTCCGTCGAAAATCGATTGTACGGTATAGACGCTTATGACCTCCCCCTCGATGCCTTGCGGTAATGATTCCTCTGGCATTCCTCCCTTTCCCACAATGATGCTGTCCAGAGATCAAATTCTTTCGTGGATTGGATTTCACTCGACTGTCTGCGGCCCCATTGCGTGTGCTCGGGGTAGAAGTTTTGTATAAATGGATCGTCGTGTTATTCAGTATTTTGATTGAAGCTCTTTTCTTTCTACAAAAGGGGTGGAATAGAATAACCCGGTTGAAGCGTAATGATCATACGTTTGTAATGCATTGTATGTCCCCTAATAGGGCCCATTCTTCGACCCTTTCCCGGGAGCCGATGACTATTCATCGCTATTACCTTAACCCCAAAGAAGAGTTCAACCCAATGCTTTATTTCGGTCCGAGTTGATCCTGCTTCGACATTAGAAGTATATTGATTCTTCCCCACCAATAGCCTAACACTTTTTTCTGTAAATACGGCATAGTTGATTCCATCCATAAATCCACTTTCTTTCCTATAAGTTCCAGTATTGATAAGAATTCGAGTTCTTACTGTTCATATGTTATAGTATGAATATACCACACCAATTCGTTCTCGAGTCAGATTGAAATTCGAATCTACAGAATCGAACGACTCTCCTAGAGAACTCTATCGAAATCGACCTCTATAGAAATAGACGATCGAAAGAATTCGGAAAACAAGAAAACCCAGCCATCTATTTATCTATATAATATATAAATAAACAGAAAAATAAGATTTATTTCTCTGATGATGATGATACAGAGCCAGTTCCACTAGACTGAACTTAGGAAACGCTCCCATCCCATTGGTGTGCATCCAGTAGGAATTGAACCTACGAATTCGCCAATTATGAGTTGGGCGCTTTAACCATTCAGCCATGGATGCTTGGATCATCATACATCGTAAATAAATCATTTCGACCCCCAATAACCATACCTAACTATGCAAACCAAACCGCCGAGAGGCTATGAAGTCCAATTATGGATCTTCGAATTGAGAGAGATATTGAGAGAAATTAAGAATTTTGACTCGTTGTTAGATTCATGGACCAAATTCGATTTCGTGGGATCTTTCATTTACCTTTTTTTCCACCAAGAACGTTTTCTGAAACTTTTTGACCCCCGAATTTGGAGTATCCTCCTTTCGGGTTCAACAAGCAACCGATCTTTCACGAGCAAAGTTGCAGGACTGGTTAAGGGTGTAGTACTGATTCTAGTAGCGGTCCTTATATCTCGTATGCACTATCAAACTATGGTCGAAAGAAAAAATCTCTATTTGAGGGGGCTTCTTCCTCTCCCTATGAATTCCATTGGACCCAGAAATGATACATTGTTTCGGTCTTCCCATAAGTTGGTTGTTTCGCTTCTGTCTCTTCCAAAAGGGAAAAAGATCTCTGAGAGTTGTTTCATGGATCCGAAAGGGAGGCCTTGGGTTCTCCCAATAACTCAAAAGTATATCATGCCTGAATCGAACTGGGGTTCGCGGTGGTGGAGGAACGGGATCGGACAAAAGAGGGATTCTAGTTGGAAGATATCGAAAGACACCGTAGCTGGAATTGAGATCTCATTCAAAGAGAAAGATATCCAATATCTGGAGTTTCTTTTTGTATCCTATACGACGGATGATCCGATCGGCAGGGACCACGATTGGGACTGGTTTGATGGCCTTTCTCCGAGGAAGAAGGGAAACAGAATCAACTTGAATTCGGGACAGCTATTCGAAATCTTAGTGAAACACTGGATTTGTTATCTTATGCCTGCTTTTCGTGAAAAAAGACCAATGGAAGGGGAGGGTTTCTTCAAACAACAGGGATCGTATTTTTTGAGGAAGGTATCGAGAGAGAATTGGATTTGGTTAGACAATGCGTGGTTGGGAAACAAGGATCGGTTTTTTAGCAAGGTAGGGAATGTATCGTCAAATATTCACTCTGATTCCACAAGATCTAGTTTCGTTCAAGTAACGGATTCTAGCCAATTGAAAGGATCTTCTGATCAATCCAGAGATGCTTTCGATTCCATTAGTAATGAGGATTCGGAATCTCACACATTGATCAATCAAAGAGAGATTCAACAACTCAAAGAAAGATCGATTCTTTTGGATTGGGATCCTTCCTTTCTTCAAACGGAACGAACCGAGATAGACTCAGACCGATTCCCGAAAAGCCTTTCTGGAGATTCCTCAATGTCTCGGCTATTCGCGGAACGTGAGAAGCAGATGATTCGTCATCTGCTTCCGGAAGAAATCGAAGAATTTCTTGGGAATCCTACAAGATCAATTCGTTCTTTTTTCTCTGACAGATGGTCCGAACTTCATCTGGGTTCGAATCCTACTGAGAGGTCCGATCCTAAATTGTTGAAGAAACAACACGAGGTTTCTTTTGTCTCTTCCAGGCGATCGGAAAAGAAAGAAATAGTGGATCTATTCAAGATCATTCCGTATTTACAAAAGACCATCTCAATTCATCCTCTTTCATCCGATCCGGGATGTGAAATGGTTCCGAAGGATGAACCGGATCTGGACAATTCCAATAAGATTTCATTCTTGACCCAAAATCCATTTTTGGATTTCTTTCATCTATTCCATGACCGGAGCAGGGTGGGGTACACGTTACAACACGATTTTGAATCAGAAGAGAGATTTTTAAAAATAGCGGATCTACTCATTCTATCAATCACCAAGCCGGATCTGGTGTATAAAAGGGTATTTTTTCCTTTTTCTGAGGCGAAGAGGCGTTTTCAATTTCAAGTAGTGTTCGATCGATATCATCATCATCGAGATCGCTTACGGATTCATCGATCTCGCTATCGATTTCGTATTTCTCTGAATCGATTCCGTATTCCTCGATCTCGATTCCGTATTCATCTGAATCGATTCCGTATTCATCTGAATCGAGTCCGTATTTCTCTGAATCGAGATCGATTCTGGATTCCTCTGACTCGATTCCGTATTGATCTGAATCGAGATCGATTCCGTACTCATCTGAATCGATTCCATATTCATCTGAATCGATTCCGTATTCATCTGAATCGATTCTGTAGTCATCTGAATGGATTCTGTAGTCATCTGAATGGATTCTGTAGTCATCTGAATCGATTCCGTATGAATCCGACTCAATATTGGATTGATTGGGCCGAGTTTATGGTCAAACTGTCGAAGTCACATCCCTTTTTGACGAAGTCACCTCGTTTCCTTTTGTCAAAGGCATCTTTATTTTTGTCGAATTCACTTCCCTTTTGGTCGCAGTCACTTCTCCTCTTTTTGTCGAAGTCACTTCTCTTTTTGTCCTTTTTGTCGAAGTCACTTCCTTTTTTCTTTTTGAGTATCGGAAGTCCCCCTATTCCTGGGTCTGAGATCCCCATCTCTATCTATGAATTGAAAGGGCCGAATGATCCACTCTGCTTGGATGATCATGATCCTTCCAAAAAATCCAAATTCTCGATCAATGGAGGCACAATCTCACCCTTTTTGTTCAATAAGACAAAATGGATGATTGACTCATTCCCTACTCGAAAGAATTGCAGGAACAATTTGGATAACACGGATTCCTATTTCTCAATGATATCCCACGATCGAGACAATTGGCTGAATCCCGTGAAACCATTTCATCGAAGTTCCTTGATATCTTCTTTTTCGAAAGCCAATCGACTTCGATTCTTGAATAATCCACATCATTTCTGGTTCTATTGTAACAAAAAATTCCCTTTTTCTGTGGAAAAGGCCCTTCTCAAGAATTCGGATCTTACGTATGGACAATTCCTCAATATCTTGTTCATTCGCAACAAAAGATTTTCTTTGTGCGTCGGTAAAAAAAAACATGTTTTTTTGGAGCGAGATACGATTTCACCAATCGAGTCACAGGTATCTAAGATATTCATACCTAAGGATTTGCCACAAAGTGGTGACGAAACATCTAACTTGTACAAATCTTTCCATTGTCCAATTCGATCCGATCCATTCGTTGGTAGAGCTATTTATTCGATCGCAGACATTTCTGGAACACCTCTAACAGAGGGACAAATAGTCCATTTTGAAAGAACGGATTGTCCACCTCTTTCAGATATGAATCTATCTGATTCCGAAGGGAAGCAGTATCTCAATTTCAATTCAAACATGGGTTTGATTCACACTTCCTGGGCTGAGAAATCCAAAAAGAGGAAAAAACGGAGTCTTAGGGTTAAGAAACGGGAGATGGATAGAACCCTTCAACGAGAGCGTGCTTTTTCAAATCTCTCACAATGGCATCTGTTCCAACCATATATACCGTGGTTCTTTACTTTGACAGGGTTCAAATATCTCAAATTCGCCCTTTTAGATCCTTTTTCAAACCTATTATGCAGTCACATATCTTTTTTTCAGGATATTCTGGAGACAGCATGGTGGATTCTTCAGACAAAATTGTGGGCGATTCTTTCAAAATGGAATCTCAGTGAGATTTCGAGTCATTGTTTCCAGATTCGTCTTCGGTCCGCAGAAATGATTCATCGAAATAATGAGTCACCCCTATGGCTGAGATCATCAAATGCTCGGGAGTTCCTCATCCTTTTCGTTCTTCTTGTTGCTGGATATCTCGTGAATACACATCTTCTCTTTGTTTTCCGAGCCTCTAGTGAGTTACAGACGGATTTCAAAAAGATCAAATCTTTGATGATTCCATCATACATGATTGAGTTGCGACAACTTCTGGATAGGTATCCTACATCTGAGCAAAATTCTTTCTGGTTAAAGAATCTCTTTCTAGTTGCTCTGGAACAATTCGTCTATTTTCTAGAAGCAATATGGGGTTCTGCTTTTAACATGCTATTGGGTGGCGGTCCCGCTTATGGGTTCAAATCCATAGGTTCTAAGAAGAAATTTTGGAATAGCAATCTCATCGGTATCATGGATTTCCTAAGGATCATACCAAATCCCTTCAATCGAATCACTTTTTCGAGAAATACGAGACATTTGAGTCGTACAAGTAAAGAGATCTATTCATTGCTAAGAAAAAACGTGAACGTTGAGTGGATTGATGATCAAATAGAATCCTGGGTCACGAACAGTGATTTGATTGAGGATGAAGAAAGAGAATTCTTGGTTCAGTTCTGCACCTTAACGATAGAAAAAAGGCTGGATCAAATGCTATTGAGTCTGACTCATAGTGATGGTTTATCAAAGAATGACTCTAGTTATCAAATGGTTGAACAACTGGGATCAATTTACTTACGATACGTCGTTGACATTCATCAAAAGGATCTAATGAATTATGAGTTCACTAGATCCTGTTTAGCCGAAAGCCGGATATTCCTTGCTCATTTTCAGACAATCACTTATTCACAAACCTCGTGTGGGGCTAATTTACGATCTCATGGAAAACCCTTTTCGCTCCGCTTAGCCCTATCCCCCTCTAGGGGTATTTTAGTGATAGGTTCGATAGGAACTGGACGCTCCTATTTGGTCAAATCCCTCGCGACAAACTCTTCTGTTCCTTTCATTACGGTAGTTCCGAACAAGTTCCTGGATGAGGTTTTTTATAAGTTCGATCCTTATGATAGTGATAGTGACGTTCAGGATTTTTTGGCTGATCGTAGTGATATTGATGATAGTGACGCTATTGATATTGATGAGAGTGACGCTATTGATATTGATGAGAGTGACGATAGCGATAGCGATGATGACCTTGATATAGATGATATAGAGCTGCTAAATGAGCTAACTCCGGATAGGGATATAGATATACTACTACAAGATCGATTTAGTATGTTCCTTGCATTCGACGTAGCAAAAGCAATGTCCCCTTGCATACTATGGATTCCAAACATTCATGATCTGTCTGTGCGTGCGTCGAATGACTTATCCCTCGGTCTATTAGTGAACTCTCTCTCCAGAGATTGTGAAAGATGCTCCACTAGCAATATCCTTGTTATTGCTTCGACTCATATTCCCAAAAAAGTGGATCCCGCTCTAATAGCTCCGAATAAATTAAATACATGCCTTAAGCTACGAAGGCTTCTTATTCCACAACAACGAAAGCACTTTTTCACTCTTTCATATACTAGGGGATTTCACTTGGAAAAGAAACTGTCCCATCCTAATGGATTCGGGTCCATAACCATGGGTTCCAGTGTACGAGATCTTGTAGCACTTACCAATGAGGCCCTATCCATTAGTATTGCACAGAAGAAATCCATTATAGACACTCATACAATTCGATCCGCTCTTCATAGACAAACTTGGAATTTGCGAGCGAAGGTAAGACCGGTTCAGGATCATGGGATCCTTTTCTATCAGATAGGAAGGGCTGTTGCACAAAATGTACTTCTAAGTAATGGCTCCATAGATCCTATATCTATCTATCTGAAGAAGAGATTGCCTAAGGAAGGGGGTTCTTCTTTGTACAACTGGTACTTCGAGCTTGCAACGAGCATGAAGAGATTAACGATACTTCTTTATCTTTTGAGTTGTTCTGCCGGATCGGTCGCTCATGATCTTTGGTCTCTACCCGGACCCGATGAAAAAAATGGGATCACTTCTTATTTGGTTGAGACTGATTCTGCTCTAGTTTGTGGCCTATTAGAAGTATTCGAAGGAGAGGGCACTCTATCCTCTCGGACCGAAAAAGATGGCAGTCAGTTTGATAATGATCGAGTGACATTGCTTCTTCGGTCCAAACGAAGGAATCCCTTAGATATGATGCAAAATGGATTTTGTTCTAGCGTTGATCCGAAATTTCTCTATGAAAAAGACGAATCGGAGTTTGAATTGGAAGAAGGGGTTCCATTTAGAGAAGGAGACCTCGACGCGGAACAGATAGAGGAGGATTTCTTCGATGACATAGTTTGGGCTCCTAGAATATGGTACCCCGATCGATTTGGTTGGATCGAAAGTCCCACTGAATTGGGATTTCCCTATTGGGCCAGGTCATTTTTGGGCACGCGGATCATTTCTCATCAAGAGAATGATTCGGATTCGGAAGAGAATGATTCGGAGTTCTTGCAGAGTGGAACCATGCAGTACCAGACACGAGATCGATTTTCCAAAGACCAAGTCTTTTTTCAATTTCAAATAAGCCAATTTCTTTGGGACCCTGCGAATCCATTCTTTTTCGATGCGCCCGTGTTTTCACGTCGAGAATTCTTTGCAGATCAAGAGATGGCAAAGGGGCTTCTTACTTCCCTAACAAGTCCTCCTAAATCGCTGTGTCAAAGCTGGTTCATCAAGAATACGCAAGAAAATAACTTCGAATTGTTGATTCATCGCCAGAGATGTCAGAGAACCAATAGTTCATTATCTAATGGGTCTTTCCGTTCTAATACTCTATCCGAGAGTTATCAGTATTTATCAAATCTGTTCCTATCTAACGGAACGCTAGTGGATCAAATGACAAAGACATTGTTGAGAAAGAGATGGCTTTTCCCGGATGAGATGAACCATTTGATTCATTTAACAGGAGAAAAATTTCCCATTCCTTAGCCGGAAAGATATGTGGCCATGAAAGGGGGATTAAGTGGAACAAAATTGACCGGTTGGTAGAGTCGTGAAAATACTTGTTTCTTTCCTATTTTTGGCCTTAGCTACATGGAACTGCTACTGCGGAAACATGGAAGAATTGAAATCTTAGATCAAAACACGATGTCTGTATGGATGGTATGAACTGCCTAAACAAGAATTTTGGAACGGTGAACAACCAGAGCCTATTACTATTACTCAGACTCACTCCATTACATCAAAAAATTTCCCTTAATGAAACATGGAAATCCGTTGGAAAATCAAAACTCTGCATGTCCGATGAAAGGGTTGTTGCTATCTGCTCCAATAACGAATCATTGGTTTCACTGAATAACTCAAAAATGCACGGAATAACTAAAGAAAATAGATAGACCTTTCTCTTCGTCTCCGGTCGATGGATCTTATCAATTGGAGGATCTCCTATATGGCTAAGAAACATTCCAGTTGACCGAGCCTAATTCGCATTGTTTTGTTCCGAAGGCAAGATATTCACGGGGCCGATTCGTCCGATTCAGATATTCACGACCAAGAGGTACTGGATTCTCTTTCGGATAGGCCCCGAAAGGGGAAGGAAGGCTGGAATGCCAACGGACGTCTATTATCGAATTCACCTGACCCGAGAGTACCCATTTTTTGGGGGAACGTCCAGCGCCAAAGTCACTGACTGGGTAAGGCGCCAATCCAATCCCTCAAACGGTGTCCTTTCTAGGTTACGGGCGGGCATTTTCCATTTTCCCAGAGGTTTTTATTGTATCAATCGACCCCTGTGTGATTCCTGTTGAAGCATCTACTCGGGGGGTGGGTGCAGGGCGGACGATTTCAAAGCGAACTCCCCATTCATTAGTCATTAGATAGAGAAGATCTCCAAGAT